AGAGATATGGGGGTAGAATAGGAAATTGCGGGTCTAGGGCACGAATACAAGATCTTTAACTTACGTCCTTCGTGTTAAAATAGAGTTTCGAAATCATTGTTTTATTTATTATTTACTATGGCTTTGATTTATTATTACTTTATTGATTTTTATTGATTTTGATCTTTTAGAGTTGGATTTCAAGTTAGTAACTTCTATTTTTTCCTTCCTTTCTTTTTCTTCGTTTCGAATCAAAATAGAAGAGTTAAGTAAATCAAAAATCCAAAGGAGGTTCATGGCCAAGAAGAAAGATGCGCGAGTAACGGTGATTTTGGAATGTACCAGTTGTATCCGAAACGGTGTTAAGAAGGTGTCAACGGGAATTTCCAGATATATTACTCAAAAGAACCGGCACAATACGCCTAATCAATTAGAATTGAGAAAATTCTGTCGCTATTGTTACAAACATACGATTCATGGGGAAATAAACAAATAGATCGAATTAAGTATGTCTTATCTTTCAAAGGGAAAAAATTACATTATATAGAACATATTGAAATAGAAATAGAACATATTTAAATAGAAAATAATCCTATTTGTTTGGAGTTAAAATGACAATTAAGAAATAGGATTTTCGGGATAATAAATAAACTATACAAACAAACTATGGATAAATCCAAGCGACCTTTTGATAAGGATAAATTTGATAAGGATAAATTGGATAATGATTTGGATAATGAGAAATTGGATAATGAGAAATTGGATAATGAGAAATCCAAGGGACCTTTTGATAAGGATAAATCCAAGGGACCTTTTGAGAAATCCAAGGGACCTTTTGAGAAATCCAAGAGACCTTTTGATAAGGATAAATTAGATAATGAGAAATTGGATAATGAGAAATCCAAGGGACCTTTTGATAATGAGAAATTGGATAATGAGAAATCCAAGGGACCTTTTGATAAGGATAAATCCAAGCGACCTTTTGAGAAATCCAAGGGACCTTTTAATAAGGATAAATCCAAGGGACCTTTTAATAAGGATAAATCCAAGGGACCTTTTGATAATGAGAAATTGGATAATGAGAAATCCAAGGGACCTTTTGATAAGGATAAATCCAAGCGACCTTTTGATAAGGATAAATCCAAGCGACCTTTTGAGAAATCCAAGGGACCTTTTGATAATGAGAAATTGGATAATGAGAAATCCAAGGGACCTTTTGATAAGGATAAATCCAAGCGACCTTTTGATAAGGATAAATCCAAGCGACCTTTTGAGAAATCCAAGGGACCTTTTGAGAAATCCAAGGGACCTTTTGATAATGAGAAATTGGATAATGAGAAATCCAAGGGACCTTTTAATAAGGATAAATCCAAGGGACCTTTTGAGAAATCCAAGAGACCTTTTAATAAGGATAAATCCAAGGGACCTTTTGATAAGGATAAATTGGATAATGAGAAATCCAAGGGATCTTTTGATAAGGATAAATTGGATAATGAGAAATCCAAGGGATCTTTTGATAAGGATAAATTGGATAAGGATAAATCCAAGCGATCTTTTGAGAAATCCAAGGGATCTTTTGATAAGGATAAATTGGATAAGGATAAATCCAAGCGATCTTTTGAGAAATCCAAGGGATCTTTTGATAAGGATAAATTGGATAATGAGAAATCCAAGGGATCTTTTGATAAGGATAAATTGGATAATGAGAAATCCAAGGGATCTTTTGATAAGGATAAATTGGATAAGGATAAATCCAAGCGACCTTTTGATAAATTCAAGCGATCTTTTGAGAAATCCAAGCGATCTTTTCTTAAATCCAAGCGGCCTTTTTTTAAATCCAAGCGGCCTTTTTTTAAAAAAAATAAAAAAAAGCGATCTTTTCGTAGGCGTTTGTCCCCGATTCAACCGGGGGATCGAATTCATCATAAAAACATTAGTTTAATTAGTCGATTTACTAGTCAACAAGGAAAAATATTACCTAGACGAGTGACTAGATTAACCTTGAAACAACAACGATTAGTTACTAAGGCTATAAAAATAGCTCGTATTTTAGTTTTGTTACCTTTTCGCAATAATGAGAAAAAATTGAAAAGAACCAAGCCGACCGCTAGAACTACTGGTCTTAGAACCAGAAAAAGAACCAAGCCGACCGCTAGAACTACTGGTCTTAGAACCAGAAATAAATAGGCTTATTCTTTGTTCACTTGAATCAGAATTCCAATCCGAACTCAAACGCGGATTGGTGTTTTGTTCGACAAATCCGAGAATCCAGGTTTGATTATCGTGTCGTAAGAAAAAAAACGAATCGCAAAAAAAGATTTTTTATTGAACGTGTTCATTCATTTTGACTACTTTAGCATATTTTCTCATAGTAATTTCCACTCCCCCTTCCCGGAGTTCATTCTCCGGGCAACTCTATTTACAATTATTCCGGTGTATTCTACTTCTTTTCTGATTTCGTTGGAAATTATATAAAGACAATTCCTACTTGCTATAGTTATTTGGGCCAGTATTTTACGATTAAAAAGCAACTGTCTCTTGTATAGATCATGTATTAATTTACTATAACTATAGGATACTACCCTTTCTCGAATTGCTGCGTTTATGCGAGTGATCCACAAACGACGAAAATTTCTCTTTTGCTTATCCCTATCCCGATGAGCCGAAAACAAAGATCTTATTTCCTGTTCAGTAATAGTTCGAGTAAGTCTTGAATGCGCCCCTCGAAAACTTGATACAAACGAACCACTTTTTGTTCTACGTCTCCGAGCTGGATATCCGCGTTTAGTTCTGGTCATTGAATAAATAAAACTTTGACGAATAACTATTTCTTTTCTTTCCGTTATTCTTTTCCCCGTTCTGGTCTATTAATAACCAAACGAATTTTTCCAATGTATAAAATACAAATTCCAACGGCTTTGGCTACTATAACCTTCCCGACCACGATTTTTTCTTTGTTTAGGTATTTTCCTAAAGAAATAAGAAATTTTCTTTTGCTAGGTGTCAAAAATAGAAAAAGAAATATAAATTGAATGGATAAAGAAATAGTGGGTTCCATCGTTTCTATGGTTATTTCTTAAACGGTGAGGTCTTCTCTATACACCGGAGCCTTTACTTCATTTAATCAATCTTATTGGTAACTTGTATAGTTCACACCACACTCTTTGGCTCTACCCCTGAATTATCCAGTAACAGGTCTTTCACACTGAGACCCACCTATACAGTAACGGTATTTAATTATGAAAGTTAGCTGGGTAGCTGACCCTCGTAGTCCGTTCTTGACCGAGTGAGAACTCCATTTTTCTGTTTTTTTTTTTGAATTTCAATAAGATTTCCTCCGCTTAATGGATAACCATTTGCTACCAATGGAGAATTGCTTCTCATCTTAAATTCAGTTGATTGGATTTGCACCAATGGAAACCATAAACTTTCTACACAATAGAGGGATTGATTTGCTTATTTTAGTTTTAGATAGTGAATGGAGTTCCTTCTTCCATTCTATCCTATTCACTGGTACTGATCATTCATACCGGAAAGCGGTTTTCTTGCTTTTTTTTGTGTCAGTTCATGATCTAAACGAGTCGCACATACACCCTAGTACATGTTCCTCGACGCTGAGGACATCCCCGAAGAGCGCGGGTTTTCACGACATTTCGAATTGGCTGTCTTGCATTTCTAAGAAGTTGTTGACTAGTTGGCATATTGAATCATATACGTAATAGGCTGGTTTAGAGTGATCCTAACCGGATCATTATGAATTTATTTAAAAATACGAATAGGAATAGTAAAATCGGAAATAAAACCTCAAATCACGGATTCGCGCAAAATCCATTTTATTTCTCTGATAGAAGTAAACTCGGAGATAAGATCTCAATTCATGGAAATTCAAACCCAGTTTTCTTCATTTTCTCGTAATATACGATCAATAAGTCTATACTCTTTGGCTTCTATTGCTGACATAAAAACGTCTTTTTCCAAGGCCTTCATTATTTCCATGCGTGATTTCGACGTCTTTCTTATATAACCATCTATGATGGAGTCGCGTATTTTTTCTACTACCCTCATTTCCATGATACTGGTGTCTATTCGCACCTCCGGAATAGAAATAGAGGGCTGATGCATCATTACCCTGATGATAGAAGGATTCTCTATCTGCTGTGTGAAACGAACAGAAAAGAAAGATAAAGAATAATAGGAAAAAAAAGATAGAATTGAACAACCGTACGGGCATCGTCTTTTGTGCATTGCATACGGCTTTACAATCAAATTGAAATTGACCCTTACTTTCCATTCAAGAAAGATAAAAATCGAATCTCTCAGCTCTAGATGGGTAAATGATCAAATTGCCACCCTTCCTTTCGGAGGAGTTAAAAAATACTATGATGGCTCCGTTGCTTTCTATTTTTAAATCTTAAAATGGGTTCTTTTTTTTGTTCTTGATTCAGCAATCCCAAAGTTTCTTTTTGATTCAACCAAAAAAGGAAAAACCTTGTTTTTTTTCGCACTCTTTTTTTTCTAACATAAATATTGTTACTTCGGTGTGAAAACTCAAAAAAGCTTGTAACGCTGAATTGGACTCCCGATCGATAAGAGAAAATCGGAATTTTAGCTCATACTACTCTCTCGATACATAATCGAATCTTTTGAAAAAAAAACAATACAAAATTTTTCATATCGAATTCGAAGTGCCATGCTATTATTACTTAATATTCATATGGCGAAGGCATAGTTTTCTTTTTTTTCTCAAATAAAAAACCCTCATTGACGCCAAGCGTGAGGGAATGCTGTACATGAATTTCCTGCAGTCAGAATAAAACATGCCATTGACGCGGCTATTCCTGCAGCTGTTGTTTCGACGGATGCGGGAAGAGTGTCTATAGTATCATAAAGGGCTATTCCATCTATTACTGATCCACCAGGAGAGTTTATAAGAAATTTAAACTCTTTGCTAGAATCCACGAGACTGAAATATATCAAAGCACCTGAAAGGATATTCGCGTTCTCTGAAGTAATTTCAGAGC